AAAGTGATATCCATGTAGATATCAATATATCACTTGTGACTTTCTTTGTTACAAAACACAAATTTGAATCTCAAATTTAAATGATTAAAATGAAATCATAAGAAGGAATATGTAAGCTACCCACTTGATTTCCATGGGATTGTAGTTCAATTGGTCAGAGCACCGCCCTGTCAAGGCGGAAGCTGCGGGTTCGAGCCCCGTCAGTCCCGGCGAATTCAATAAAAAAAAGACATCAACTGCCCTTTTTTTGGGGGGGGGGCAAGGGGATCAAAATGGTTTCATTTATCTTTTTGTTTTATTTTTATTTTTTCATCAAGCAAAAGAAAGGGGTATTTCCATTATTTTAACTAGCACCAGTTGATGGTAGAGAGACATATGTAAATTAGGATAATTATTGAGAGCATTCAACACTTCAAGAAAGAGATACTGTACGGGGTTTCGGCTTTTTGTCAATTGATCTCCCATTAACTCGTGTAGGAAAATTTAATAGGATGGCGTATAATACGTTTGCCAAGAGTACCTATGTATACTTTTATTTATACGAAGTCAAGGAGTTGAAAATAGTTCGAATCCAAGCAAGCAAAGAGGATATTTAAAAAATAAAGATAAAATTAGTCTTCCCTAATGAATATGCTCTTTTTAAAATTTAGAGTCAATGTCGAAGAAAAAACTCGTAAGAAAATTAAAATAGTTGATTTTTTTGGAATATTTTATTTTTTTACTGGGACTTGTCTTTATCACACTCCCCTTATTTGTTTTCCAAAAAGACGATAAACCCTTAAAATTTTTTGAAAATTTAAAATTGAACTTCGTACTTGCTTTTATCTATTTGATTTCTATTGTTTATTTAAGGTTCTTTATAAACTGTTTTTGTAAACAATCGAAGTCGAAAGTGTTTTTTATGATACTTCATCAGATGATTGTACAAGTAAAGTAAACTACTAGGTTGTAGAAAAGAAAGCGGGTAAAAAGAATCATAAATAAATATTTTTTGATTGGATCAGGAATCTCATTATGTATTCGGTGTGGATAAAGGATCTTCCTATGTTATACTATTAAATTCTTGACGATGAGTTGATTTCATAGCTCCAATATTGTTATGCATGATATTTATTTGATTCGAGATCGTCGAAATCTAATTCATCTGAGTGAGTTTACAAGCGATAGATTTCTCATCTCTATGGGATTAAATCCCGAGATATTAAAAAAAAAAAAAAAAATAATAAACGATTAAATTATGGAAGTAAATATTCTTGCATTTATTGCTACTGCACTCTTCATTCTCGTTCCTACTTCTTTTTTGCTTATAATTTACGTAAAAACGGTTAGTCAAAATGATTAATTTGAATACAATTTTACTATCAATGAAAAAAAAATTTCAATTTATCGTCTTAAATAAAAGGAATGCCTTAGACTCAGCAGTAGTAGTATCCTAAGGGGCCCGCTAGTATGGTAGAAAGAGATCTCTTTCTACCATACTAGCCATTATGGTTATTGTAATGTATAAAATACAAGTGAAATATCTTAATATAAAGAAATACACCTATATCTCTTTTTTTTATATCAATATAAATATAATATGAAATGTATGTACATACTTTCTCAATTTCATTTGTTTGTTTGATCCATTTAATACGAATAATCCTAATTCGATGGAAACTTCTTTAGACTTTAGATTTTAAAAAGGGGTTACCCCATGAATGGTTAACCGTGTAAACCCTGATATAAAAATAGAAAATGAGTCAATAAAACAAAACATAAATAAAATTTCTAAAAAAAAATCTTAAAAAAAAATTGCCGAACGGTCTAGAAAACTAAAAAAATTGATACGGGTTGATAGATTTTGATTATTACCGCAATTAGGAGTACTTCTAGAGTCCACTTCTTCCCCACACTACAAGAGAGAGGGAAAATGTAAAAACTACCATTAACGCAGCCCACGCGAGACTTACTATATCCATGTGAATTCTGTCCCCTATTTCTATGAATATGAAGAAACTATTCCATTATTGTTCACTAATAATAGTGAAATCGCTGGTACAGAGTCAAAAAAAAGGGAGAGGTATTTGGTCACCATTGATGAACTACTCCAAAAAATCCACTTATCTTATAATGAGTTATTCTTATTATAGAATTTCTAGTATAATCGACAAGATGTAAACACAAGTAAACAGACACTTTTCAAAGTATCCAAGGAATCTGACTCACATGTAGAAAGAATAATACTTTTTCTTTCTTTTATCGTTTTTTATTTTTGAGAAGTAAAATGAAAGGCAATTCTTCATCTAATTTCATCTAATCTAATATTGATTGAATGTCTGAGCATTCCGAGACTTTCATGAGTCTGTATCCAAAGTATACTAGGTCCTTTTCAAAACTATTAATTTAATTCCCCCTCTGGCTATACAATTTAATTGAAGACTCAGTAAGTGGAACTAAATTTAGTAGTGGAAAGTAAAGATTTACGGATTTCCCTCCACTACTTTAAGTTTTCCTTGAATCTGATAGGCAAAACTTTAGGTTATAGAATAGAACCTCGAGAGGCCAGGGGCTTAGAATCACGATAAAGAAAGTATCAACAGTCTTTTACTACGTTTGTTATAATAGGGGATTTCAAGTCTGTTATTGAGGCGGCACCCGGATTTGAACTGGGGAAAAAGGATTTGCAGTCCCCCGCCTTACCACTCGGCCATGCCGCCAAAACGGTAGAAACTAGATTCAAATTATATATATATAATTTTTTCAACTCAGAAAAAAATATATAGATTTTAAGTCACAAAATATATAAGAATCCAGTACAAATCAGAACCATTAACTATTGACTGTAAATTCATGACCATTTTTTTTAATTAAAATCTACATTTTTTATTTCTAATAATATAAGCAAATCATTAGAAATGTATTTCTAACTAATCTATATTGAGTCTATATTGAGTTTTTTCAAGAAAAAAAATAAATCTTCTTCAATTTAAATTATAACAGTAATGATGAGTATATGTAAACCCCAGAATCAGAACATACGTTACGTTGTGTTATAGAGCTATAGCTCTATAATGGTATATTTTATCTCTCTAGGGATGCTTTTGAGGAGTAATTCTCAATAAATTTTTGTTTTCATTGAATACATTGAAGATAACGTTTAATTTTTGATAGAGCACAGCATGTGCTGTCCCAAACAGAACTGTACCCCAATAAAAGAAGAAAAAGGAGCCGTATATATCTTATCTGTGCATTCTTTTTAATAATTAAAAAAATTAATAACTAAAAAAATACAAGTTTTCTTACCTACTTCAATTCAATGAGATTCTATTCAAAATGTGTAAAACTCTTTTCTGCAAATATTTTTTTGAACAATGAAAGACAAATACATTAAAAAGTAAAGTGGTTAAAAAAAAAGTTTTCTGTTTATGTTTATTAGATGTTTATCTGTTCGAACAGATCCAATCATGAATACATTTTTTTATGGTATGCAATCAAATTGGAATATGTAATATCATAGGTGAAAATGAAATTACTTTTTTTCTAGTCGGTACAAAAACCCATAAGTTCCAGTGGTATTTCTCAATTCTGTTCCATTTGGATCTCTTTATTATAAAAAATTCCAATTGAATCTAGTCTCCGTTCATACGTATTTCATACATTACATATATTTTGGAGTTGGATAAAATTTCATGTGATTCAGTAAACAGAATAGAAATTCCATTATTGCTAGATCGAATTCTATGGATATGATTCGGTGAAGAATGAGAGATGGGATGGTATTTTTTAAATAAACGGATAAATGGGAAATTCAAAAAAGATGCTTGGGGATGGAAAAGAGGGAACATCTACAATACCCGGATTAAATCAGATACAATTTGAAGGGTTTTATCGGTTTATTGATCAGGGGTTAATAGAAGAACTTTATAAATTTCCAAAAATTGAAGATATAGATCATGAAATTGAATTTCAATTATTTGTGGAAACGTATCAATTGGTAGAACCTCTGATAAAAGAACGAGATGCGGTCTATGAATCACTTACATATTCTTCTGAATTATATTTATCCGCGGGGTTAATTTGGAAAACCAGTAGGAATATGCAAGAACAAAGAATTTTTATTGGAAACATTCCTTTAATGAATTCCCTTGGAACTTCTATAGTAAACGGAATATACAGAATTGTTATCAATCAAATATTGCAAAGTCCTGGTATCTATTACCAGTCAGAATTGGATCATAACGGGATTTCGGTCTATACCGGCACCATAATATCAGATTGGGGGGGCAGGTTAGAATTAGAGATTGATAAAAAAGCAAGAATATGGGCTCGTGTAAGTAGGAAACAGAAAATATCTATTCTAGTTCTATCATCAGCTATGGGTTCGAATCTAAGAGAAATTTTAGAGAATGTTTGCTACCCCGAAATTTTCTTATCTTTCTTGACCGATAAGGAGAAAAAAAAAATTGGGTCAAAAGAAAATGCTATTTTGGAGTTTTATCAACAATTTTCTTGTGTAGGTGGGGATCCAATATTTTCTGAATCCTTATGTAAGGAATTACAAAAAAAATTCTTTCACCAAAGGTGTGAATTAGGAAGGATTGGTCGCCGAAATATTAACTGGAGACTTAATCTTAATATACCTCAGAACGATATATTTTTATTACCACGAGATATATTAGCAGCTGCCGATCATTTGATTGGGATGAAATTTGGCATGGGTACACTTGACGATATGAATCATTTGAAAAATAAACGTATTCGCTCTGTAGCGGATCTTTTACAAGACCAGCTCGGTTTGGCCCTGGCTCGTTTAGAAAATGTAGTTAAGGGAACTATAGGCGGAGCAATTAGGCATAAATTGATACCTACCCCTCAGAATTTGGTAACTTCAACTCCGTTAACAACTACTTATGAATCCTTTTTCGGATTACACCCATTATCTCAAGTTTTGGATCGAACTAATCCATTGACACAAATCGTTCATGGGAGAAAGTTGAGCTATTTGGGCCCCGGCGGATTAACGGGGCGAACTGCTAATTTTCGGATACGAGATATCCATCCTAGTCACTATGGGCGTATTTGCCCCATTGACACGTCTGAAGGAATCAATGTTGGACTTATTGGGTCTTTATCAATCCATGCTAGGATTGGTGATTCGGGGTCGTTAGAAAGTCCATTTTATGAACTCTTTGAGAAATCAAAAAAAGCGCGGATACGGATGCTTTTTTTATCACCAAGTCAAGATGAATATTATATGATAGCGTCAGGAAATTCTTTGGCTCTTAATCGGGGCATTCAAGAAGAACAGGCTGTTCCAGCTCGATACCGACAAGAATTTTTGACTATCGCATGGGAAGAGGTTCATCTTCGAAGCATTTTTCCTTTCCAATATTTTTCCATTGGGGCATCCCTAATTCCTTTTATCGAACATAATGATGCGAATCGAGCTTTAATGAGTTCTAATATGCAACGTCAAGCAGTTCCACTTTCTCGGTCCGAAAAGTGCATTGTTGGAACTGGGTTGGAACGCCAAGTGGCGTTAGATTCAGGGGTTCCAGTTATAGCCGAACACGAGGGAAAAATCCTTTATACTGACACCGAGAAGATAATTTTATCGGGCAGTGGGGATACTCTAAGCATTCCATTAATTATGTATCAACGCTCAAACAAAAATACTTGTATGCATCAAAAACCTCAGGTTCGTCGGGGTAAATGCATTAAAAAGGGACAAATTTTAGCGGATGGTGCTGCTACAGTTGGTGGGGAGCTCGCTTTGGGGAAAAATATATTAGTGGCTTATATGCCATGGGAAGGATACAATTTTGAAGATGCCGTACTCATTAGTGAGTGTCTAGTATATGGTGATATTTATACTTCTTTCCACATACGGAAATATGAAATTCAGACGCATGTGACAACCCAAGGTCCTGAAAGGATCACCAAAGAAATACCGCATCTAGAAGGCCGTTTACTCCGAAATTTAGACAAAAATGGAATTGTGATGCTAGGATCGTGGGTTGAAACGGGTGATATTTTAGTAGGTAAATTAACGCCTCAGGTGTCGAAAGAATCCTCGTATGCTCCGGAAGATAGATTATTACGGGCTATACTTGGCATTCAGGTATCGACTTCAAAAGAAACTTGTTTAAAATTGCCTATAGGTGGTAGAGGTAGAGTTATTGATGTGAGATGGGTTCAGAAAAAGGGGGGTTCAAGTTATAACCCAGAAATAATTCGTGTATATATTTCACAGAAACGTGAAATCAAAGTAGGTGATAAAGTAGCCGGAAGACATGGAAATAAAGGTATCATTTCAAAAATTTTGCCTAGACAAGATATGCCTTATTTGCAAGACGGGAGACCCGTGGATATGGTCTTCAACCCATTAGGAGTACCCTCACGCATGAATGTAGGACAGATATTTGAATGCTCGCTTGGATTAGCGGGAAGTCTGCTAGATAGACATTATCGAATAGCCCCTTTTGATGAGAGATATGAACAAGAGGCTTCGAGAAAACTAGTGTTTTCTGAATTATATGAAGCCAGTAAGCAAACAGCGAATCCCTGGGTATTTGAACCCGAGTATCCAGGTAAAAGTCGAATTTTTGATGGAAGAACAGGAGATCCTTTTGAACAGCCTGTGATAATAGGAAAGCCCTATATCTTGAAATTAATTCATCAGGTTGATGATAAAATACACGGACGCTCTAGTGGACATTATGCACTTGTTACACAACAACCCCTTAGAGGCCGTTCCAAGCAGGGGGGACAACGGGTAGGCGAAATGGAGGTTTGGGCTCTAGAGGGGTTTGGTGTTGCTCATATTTTACAAGAGATGCTTACTTATAAATCCGATCATATTAGAGCTCGTCAAGAAGTACTTGGTACCACTATCGTTGGAGGAACAATACCTAAACCAGAAGATGCTCCAGAATCATTTCGATTGCTTGTTCGAGAACTACGATCCTTGGCTTTGGAACTGAATCATTTCCTTGTATCTGAGAAGAATTTCCAGATTAATAGGAAGGAAGTTTAATCGGAATGAATCACAAAATTTCTTATATGATCGATCGATATAAACATCAACAACTCCGAATTGGATTAGTTTCTCCTCAGCAAATAAGTGCTTGGGCCAATAAAATAATACCTAATGGAGAGATAGTTGGAGAGGTGACAAAACCCTATACTTTTCATTACAAAACCAATAAACCGGAAAAAGATGGATTATTTTGTGAAAGGATTTTTGGGCCGATAAAGAGTGGAATTTGCGCTTGTGGAAATTATCGAGTGATCGGAGATGAAAAAGAAGACCCGAAATTTTGTGAACAATGTGGAGTTGAATTTGTTGATTCTCGGATACGAAGATATCAAATGGGATACATAAAACTGACATGTCCTGTAACTCATGTATGGTATTTGAAACGTCTTCCTAGTTATATTGCGAACCTTTTAGATAAACCTCTTAAAGAATTAGAAGGCCTAGTATACTGCGATGTGTGATTTGATCAAATTTGGATT